GAATAAGATTGATAATTGAAATCCGGCAATAGTAACATAGTCGTACCAATTCAATTTTACTAAAAAAAAAACAAAGAAAGCGGTGGTAAAGTCAAATAAAATAGTCTCCTCCAAAAAAGATCTACCTATATATGATATGACTAGGAATGCGGTACAAGGGATTCCCCGCGAAGCTCGTAGAAAAAGAGTATAAACAAGAACAAGTAAATAAAAGGTTTTTCAGAATTTCAGTTTTTTTTGATGATACATAATCGACAACAATAATTTTTTTATTTTTACGAACTTGATGTCGATAAATCGGCGAGTCTAGAAATTCATTTCGGCCAATTGAACCTTCTCGAACTGTTTCTTTTTAAGAACCAAAAAGATTTGTGCCAAACTAACAGATGCCAAGAAGAATAAAAGACCCTGGACGCGTAATGGATCTTGAAGTACTATTTCTGCATCTCCCTGACCAAATCCACCCACATTAGGATTACTCGTTAATGGTTGATCAAATCTGATGGATTCACCTTCAGAAACAAGAAGTTCTGGTCCAGGAGGGATAATATCAACCACTTGGCCTCCATCCGACGGATCTGTTATGGTTATTTCATATCCCCCCTTTTCTTTTCGTATGATTTTACTTACTATACCCGCCCCTGTAGCATTATAAACTGTATTGTTACTCTTGCTTCCGTCGGGATAAATCTGACCCCTTCCCCTATTTCCCCCTACGTACATAGGATATTTTAAGAAGTGAACATCCTTCTTAGTAGCGGGGTCGGGGGAAAGAATAGGAAAGGTGATTTCGCTATATTTCTGACCAGGGACAGGCCCTATCACAAGAATATTTTTTTGATTAGGGCGGTAGCTCTGAAAAGATAAATTGCCTATCTTTTCTTTCATCTTGGGAGAAATACGATCGGAAGGAGCTAATTCAAACCCCTCCGGTAAAATAAGAACAGCCCCCACATTCAAACCCCCTTTCTTACCATTAGCAAGAACTTGTTTCACTTGCTTATCATAAGGAATTCGAACAACTGCTTCAAATACAGTATCAGGAAGTACCGCTTGTGGAACCTCAATATCGACGGGCTTATTGGCTAAATGGCAATTGGCACATACAATACGCCCAGTCGCTTCTCGTGGATTTTCATAACCCTGCTGCGCAAAAATGGGATATGCACTTGAAATGGATGTTCGAGTCATGATATATATCATGAGCGATACGGAAATAGATCGAGTAATCTGTTCCTTTATCCGAGAAAAAGTATTTCTAGTTTGCATGGTCTAATCATTGATCCGAAAATTTCTACAATAAATTGGGTAGGTCGCTCGTATAGTTCCCTATCCACGATTCTGCTATTTACTGGAATCATTTTACTGGAATGCTATAGGATGAAAATCCCCCGGGTAGAAAGTTTTTAATGCTTATGTAGAACTACACATTAAGAAACATTCTAATTTGATTAGATTTATATCGGTGGATCATTTATCAATCATTCATTGCATGATAAATAACTACAAGTGACGGAGATACACGATTTAAATAACGGAAAATCCAATATTTTAAAATAGTATCGAGAATAACTGGAAAAGTGGAAACAAGACCAGATATGATTTGATCATTATGAACAAATCCAAAATCCTTGTAGACAGAACCAATCATTAGTTCCCAACCGTGGGGTGAATGAAATCCGATACATAAATCCGTTAATAAAAGAATCGAAAAAGCTTTTACTGTATCGCTTACGTTATATAGGAATTCCTGAGCCCAAGAGTTAAGAATAACAAGTTCTTCATTACCTAAAAAAGAATAGCCGCTTAGAATAGCAAAACAGATTATATTTGTCGAGAAGTGCAAAATCATATGGATACGATCCTCATTGTGTATCTTGATTAATTGGATCGTTTCTTTGTGGATTCCTATAGGAATCTTTTGTAGATGTATCTCCGAGTATTCCTTGATCAGTTCGTCCAAGAAGAGGATTTCCTCTAATTCTATGAACTTTTCTAAAATACTTTTTTCTTGAATATCATTCAAAAAGATTTCGGATTTATCAGTAGTCGACCAATTAGTAACCCAAGATTCTATACTTTTAGTAAAGGATGAGAGAGAAATCCAACAGGACAAAAACACTATAGATGCAAGATACAAAAGAGGAATGAATGCTTTCTTTTTTTCCATTTTTCGTCTGTGAATTATTAATTAACCCACTTCATTCGTCGACTCTATGTGATCGAATATTTCTTTTCTTTTACCCGTGAGTTCTAGACAAGGTATCAAACCTATGAATCTATTTTATTTGTGATTTTGTGTGAATCTAGAAAGAATACAAAAATAGACTAAGACTCCACTTCGAATTCGAATCAAGAAATAATCAAAAATATTGTTTCCAGATCTCTCAATTCATCAAATTCCTTAAAGTGTCTCCATTCATCGAAAGGAGACACTTTAAGGAATGAATATTGTTGAATTATTGATATTTTGAGACGAAAGAATTCCTTTTCTATCAAAATATACAATATTTTGAAAAAATTCCAACGATTACCCATATCCAAGAATAGAATAATTGAGATAAAGATATTGTGATAATAAAAAAATGAGTGGTAAAACAAGACAGAAATGGGCCAGTTATCATTATTAAGAAAACCCATTATTGGTTAGTATTAGTAATGGAACACAAAAGAAAGGATAAATAAAGGATCGATTGACAGAAATAATTTACACGATAGGATTTATCTGCATCTAAAGTATCAATTCCAACAAATATTGAAAAAAGATCAATTTATTTCTTTCGAAATCGTTTGATATATCCGATGAATTGAATCTAGTAGTTCAATTTGTTACTTGTTTGAATTGAGTTGCATGGATTTGGATACGCATAAAAAACCACAAAAGAGGGAGTTTTGTTTTATGGTTGTTCCATATACATCGGCTTTGGCTCGAATGAACGTTTTGACTAAACTTCAGTTAAATTCTGTTATAGAAAAAAAGGATTCTTGCATTTTTCCCTCCTGCTGAGAAAGCATTCATTCTTAAGCCCATTTCCTTTTCTCAAAAGACTTCAATTGGTACGCGCAAAAAATAGGCCAATTCAGCGGCTTTTTGTTCAATTTCTCGTGAAGTCAAATTCTCATCAGTACGGGTCAACGGAATAGCTCCCCGGCCTCTGATGTCCATATAAAGGATACGACGATTATAAATACCCTCTTTAACTTCTATTCTAACGGACTGAATATCTTTTATACGGAATCGGAGGAATATGCGACGATTTTTTCCAGGAAATCCCCAACGAAAAATACACACTATTCCTTCCTTTCTATCAAATCGATCATAACCACTACCTACATTCCAGGAAATTGTGCACCACAAATAGGAACTAATAAAGAGACCTGCGATCCCGTAGAAAGACATCACGAGCCCTTGTGGAAAAAAAACAATTTGCTGAGCCGGAACAAAAGATATCAAATTTCTACCAAGATAACTGGAAATTCCAACCAATAAAAATCCTACTGAACCTAAAAAAACGATAAGGGCCCAGCAAAAATTACTTAGTTTTCGAGACCCCGTTATAAGTTCTATCCATATATGTTCTGATCGCCAACTCATACTTGATCCGATTTCATTTTATTGGAATTGAGAGAATACCCCAAATTATTTTTACTTTTTTTTGTTTCCGAAGGAACGGAACTTTCATCAAACTAGCACTAGTTCACATCAAACTAGTGCTAGTTGATGTGAACCCTTAGGAGTAATTTATCAAATTGGTTAGATCTAAACTAATAACATACCCTTGATCCCAATATACATATTGATATACAGATCGATCCACCAACTTTAGGTATCCAACGATCCTGCTCTATTTGAAATTAGCTGGAATTTATTTACCCATAGATCATTTTCTGCAGGCATAATAGCTTTTTCCTTTAGAAATCACATGTCATACCATATTTCCATTTCCCGAAAGAAATAAACCTCTGTGTTATGCTAGCAAGTAGAAGTTCAAAAAAAACGGATGAGATTGGGTCCCCTCAGATCTAAACAATCTTGTTTTTTTGAACATAAAGAAATAAAGAAGCCATTGCAATTGCCGGAAATACTAGGCCTACTAAAGGCACAAAAATAGAGGGAAAAGTGAAAGTTGTCATAAAATGGGGTACCTCGATTTACTATTTGCACCTGTTATTATTTTTTTTTATATCATATTTTATAATAATTATAATTCAAAATTGTAATTATTATGAATTGGTCTTTATTAATAAATTTAATTTGAAAATTAGAAGAAATAAATATCTATATATCTAAGTGAGTATATAGACTAAGTCCAAGGAATGTAGAACTAAATAAATGAACTTATTCATCTTTCTACACGAAAGATACGTATGATAATAAACTTTGATTATATTATTTTTCTTAATTTCTTTGTGTTTTGTTCTTGTCTTCTAATTTTAAAAGGTTTCTTACAAATTATCGAAAGATTTGCTAGAATGCGACACAACCGGGATTTTTAGTGAAAATGATATTTTCGGGCAATGCAGAAAGATAAAAAACTATAGATAGCTATATATCTATCTTTTATATATTTGATTATCTACGTAAGGCGAAATTCGTTTTATTTGCCTAATTTCACGAAAGGAAGAACTCACGCTTTTATCTTCTTGATAAAGACTTCTTAATTAGTAATCGGAAATCTAGGTAAAAAAAAAGAGTTATCCGCAACTTTTGCTTCTTTCTACAATTAGATCTTAGGTCACCAACCAAAGAAAATTCCATTCTTATTTACTTTAATTCCGACAAGCTAACTACTTGTTTGCTACAAATAAAATAATTGACCTTAGTGCGCTCTACTTGATTGAATTTGAATTCAACGGAAAAAGGCGTGGAGCTTAAATAACTCACTCAGAACACTTTTTAAAGTATTACGTGGTACGATTAGGTCGAATAAACCTTTCTGGAATAAATATTCAGCCGCTTGTGAACCTTCAGGTACTGTTTTATTCAATGTTTGTTCAAT